CATTTGAAAATGAGCAGTTCAGATAGAATCGAACTTTTGATTGACCCGGGCACTTGGGATCCTATGGACGAAGATATGGTCTCCATGGACCCCATTGAATTTCATTCAGAGGAGGAACCTTATAAAGATCGTATTGATTCTTATCAACAAAGAACAGGTTTAACTGAAGCTGTTCAAACAGGCATAGGTAAATTAAATGGTATTCCCATAGCAATTGGGGTTATGGATTTTCAGTTTTTGGGGGGTAGTATGGGATCTGTAGTAGGCGAGAAAATCACTCGTTTGATCGAGTATGCTACTAATCGATCTCTACCTGTTATTATTGTGTGTGCTTCCGGAGGAGCACGTATGCAAGAAGGAAGTTTGAGCTTGATGCAAATGGCTAAAATATCTTCTGCTTCATATAATTATCAATCAAATAAAAAGTTATTCTATGTATCAATCCTTACATCCCCTACAACTGGTGGAGTAACGGCCAGTTTTGGTATGTTGGGAGATGTCATTATTGCTGAACCTAACGCGTACATTGCTTTCGCAGGTAAAAGAGTAATTGAACAAACATTGAATAAAACAGTACCCGACGGTTCACAAGCAGCTGAGTATTTATTCCATAAGGGCTTATTCGACCCAATCATACCGCGTAATCTTTTAAAAGGCGTTCTGAGTGAGTTATTTCAGCTACACGGTTTTTTTCCTTTGAAAAATAGATATATATAATATAGAAATAAAACGAAAATATTAAAATCTAGAAAAAATAGAAGTGATTTCTATGCCTTGCCTACCAAGAACTTCCATTTTTTATTAGAAATCTAATCCCTTTTTGTTGGGTTGAATTAGTTTAGTTAGAGTCGCGAACTTATAATAAACTCTTTATCTAAAAAAAAAAAACTCTTTATTTTATTAGTAAGATAGAAAGAGTATTAAGGACGGGAGAATTCAGAAAATTTCTTAAACTTAAAGTGGGTTGTCATACATATTCGTGTAGAAATATGAATAGGTACACTAAATTTTCATTTAGTTCTCATTCCTTGCACTTATTAAGTACTTAATATTATTTATAATAATTATAATATAATAGATATAATTATAATATAATAAATATACTTATGATATCTTTATATTTATAATAGATACAAATATTAAATTAATAGATACAAATATTAAATTGAGGTACCCGTTCTATGACAGATCTTTACTTACCTTCTTTTTTTGTCCCTTTAGTAGGCCTAGTATTTCCGGCGATTGCAATGGCTTCTTTATTTCTTCATGTACAAAAAAATAAGATTGTCTAGACCTGATGGGGCCAACCAGATATTTTTTTTGGTACAGATATTTGTTTAGTGTAATGCGGTATGACATGTGCCTTTTTTCCGAATACAAATTAAAGAACTGTTATGCATGCGGATACATGATATCCGTATAAATCCATGTATATACGGGTTATAAAAGGGTCAGCAAATATTTTTATAATAGAAAGTCAATGTATCTAACCAATTACTCCTAAGGGTTCATATCAGAATAGTTTTAGTTAATGAAAGTTACTTTGGCATCAAGAAAAGTAAAGTCAATTTTTTTTTCTGAATTCCAATCGAATGCAATCGGATCTAGTATAGTATGAACTGGCGATCAGAACATATATGGATAGAACTTATAACAGGGTCTCGAAAATCAAGTAATTTTTTCTGGGCCTTTATTCTTTTTTTAGGTTCACTAGGATTCTTAGTGGTTGGAATTTCTAGTTATCTTGGTAGGAATCTGATACCTGGATTTCCTTCTCAACAAATTATTTTTTTTCCACAAGGGATCGTGATGTCGTTCTATGGGATCGCGGGTTTATTTATTAGTTCCTATTTGTGGTGCACAATATCGTGGAATGTAGGTAGTGGTTATGATCGATTCGATAGAAAAGAAGGAATAATGTGTATTTTTCGTTGGGGATTCCCCGGAATAAATCGTCGCATTTTCCTTCGCTTCTTTATGAAAGATATCCAATCAATAAGAATGGAGGTTAAAGAGGGTCTTTTTCCTCGTCGTATTCTTTATATGGAAATCAGAGGCCAAGGAACCATCCCCTTGACTCGTACTGATGAGAATTTGACTCCACGAGAAATTGAACAAAAAGCTGCCGAATTGGCCTATTTCCTGCGCGTACCGATTGAAGTTTTTTGAATTTTTATCAAAAGGAATAAATTCGTTCGGATTTATCCAATTGAGATATTCGGAAATCCCATTTACTTAGAATTTACTTATTCTATTATAAATATATATATATTTTATAAATATATATATTTCATTCGAAACGGGATCCTTAATTCTATTTCTATATTCTTTTTTCTAGATCTAAGGACTACATTTTTACAAAAAACTGGGAATAGATCCATAGGTTCGATACCTTGTTATAGAACTCGTGCTTTAGAGAAATATAAGATCAGATAAAGTTGACAAATGAAGCAGCTCATTAACAATTCACAGAAAAAAAAAAAAATGAAAAAAAAGAAAGCATTGGCTTCCCTCGCGTATCTTGCATCTATAATATTTTTGCCCTGGTGGATCTCTCTCTCATTTCAAAAAAGTCTGGAACCTTGGATTATTCATTGGTGGAATACTAGGCAATCCGAAAATTTTTTGAATGATATTCAAGAGAAAAATGTTTTAGAAAAATTCCTAGAATTAGAAGAACTATTCTTGTTGGATGAAATGATAAAAGAATACCCAGAGACACATAAAAAAAAGCTTCGTATAGGAATACACAAAGAAACGATACAATTGGTCAAAACACATAATGAATATCATCTCCATATCATTTTGCATTTGTCGACAAATATAATATGTTTTACTATTCTAAGTGGTTATTTTATTCTGGGTAATGAAGAACTTGTTATTCTGAATTCTTGGATTCAGGAATTCTTCTATAACTTAAGTGACACAATAAAAGCTTTTTCTATTCTTTTAGTTACTGATTTATGGATTGGATTTCACTCAACCCATGGTTGGGAACTAATGATTGGTTCGATCTACAATGATTTTGGATTGGCTCATAATGAGCAAATTATATCTGGTCTTGTTTCCACTTTTCCAGTTATTCTAGATACAATTGTGAAATATTGGATCTTCCGTTTTTTAAATCGCGTATCTCCTTCGCTTGTAGTCATTTATCATTCAATGAATGAATGATAAACTTATTGGATTTCCCGATATCAATCAAAAAGTTTTTTCACGTAAAAAAAGGGGCATTTTTTATTTTTCTCATTCTTTATACTTTTCAAGGCCTTCGTCCTGTTTTCGTCGAATTTTTTCAGTACAATGGCAGACTCGTGGATAGGGAACTATACTAGATACCTATCTAATTTATTGTAGAAATTCCGGGATCAATGATTGGATCATGCAAAATAGAAATACTTCTTCTTGGGTAAAGGAACAGATGACTCAATTTATTTCTGTATCGATCATGATATATGTAATAACTCGAGCATCTATTTCAAATGCATATCCCATTTTTGCGCAGAAAAGTTATGCAAATCCACGAGAAGCAACCGGGCGAATTGTATGTGCCAATTGCCATTTAGCTAATAAGCCTGTGGATATTGAAGTTCCGCAAGCTGTACTTCCTGATACTGTATTTGAAGCAGTTGTTCGAATTCCTTATGATATGCAAGTGAAACAAGTCCTTGCTAATGGTAAAAAAGGGGCTTTGAACGTGGGGGCTGTTCTTATTTTACCCGAGGGATTCGAATTAGCCCCCACCGATCGTATTTCTCCTGAGGTGAAAGAAAAGATAGGAAATCTGTCTTTTCTGAGTTATCGTCCTAATAAAAGAAATATTCTTGTGATAGGTCCGGTTCCAGGTCTAAAATATAGTGAAATCGTCTTTCCCATTCTTTCCCCCGACCCTGCTACAAAGAAAGACGTTAACTTCTTAAAATATCCTATATATGTAGGTGGGAACAGGGGAAGGGGTCAGATTTATCCTGATGGGAGCAAGAGTAACAATACAGTCTATAATGCTACATCCGCGGGTATAGTAAGCAAAATAGTACGTAAAGAAAGGGGGGGATATGAAATAACCATAGTTGATGCATCGGATGGTCACCAAGCGGTTGATATTATACCTCCAGGGCCAGAACTTCTTGTTTCAGAGGGTGAATCTATCAAGCTTGATCAACCATTAACAAGCAATCCTAATGTAGGGGGGTTTGGTCAGGGAGATGCAGAAATAGTGCTTCAAGATCCATTACGCGTCCAAGGCCTTTTGTTCTTCTTGGCATCTGTTATTTTGGCACAAATTTTTTTGGTTCTTAAAAAGAAACAGTTTGAAAAGGTTCAATTATATGAAATGAATTTCTAGATCCAGAAATTCCTTACCATCAAGTTGATAAAAAGCGCCGAATTCTTGTTGATCAAAAAAATGAAATATTTATTTCTGTAAACTTCCTTAAACCTACTTTGCTTTGTTTTTTGTTTTATAGTATTTTTGCGAGATCTATGGAATTCATTACTTGTATTCCATTTTTAGTACTAGGCACTAGCCAATAGGTATACAAAAACAAAGGAAGAAGATACAAGACAAGGACTGGATAAATAAAATGAAAGGAATAGGTACCTCTAGGAAGGATTATAAGTCTTCCTAATCTTCTATTCGACACAAGAAAAGGTGGAACTCCTTTTTCTTGTGTCGTCTTGTATCGAAATAATAATGCTTTTTCTCTTGTTCACCAAAGATTAATATTTTTTATTTTCCGGATATATCGGAAATCTTTTGTTTAGATTCATACATTCATTATTTTAAATAAATAAAAACATAAGAAATAAGAAGTAGTAGACAAACAAAAAGTTTTAGAGGGGAGTCATTCATTGAGTAAATGGAGCTTCGTCTTCTATTATTCAATTAACTTCCACTTTGAATTTATATTATTTATTTTTCAATATTACTAAAAATTGACTTGGTTGGTTGAAAAGCGGCGCGGATTAGAATCTATTTTTACGCATACCTAAATGCTTAT